AGAAGGGGTCATTCGCGCGTAGGTAAATAGAGACTCTGTTGCGATATGATAGGGATCCCTACGTCGTTACAGTCCATTTAGGATTAGGAATTAGGAATAGGCGAAATCGGACCTGCTTTTTACATATCTCTCGTGAGTTGGGTACCATATTCACTTCTTTGGGCTTCTATGGAATCGAGAAATAGGTTTGATTGTACATCTTTTTGATAGATATAAGATATCCTACGGATAATTCAAATCGAAGCAATTGGATGTCCGACTCAGGCCTAGATGATATGACCGATCGATAGAAAGACTGCAACACTCCACCTTTGGCATAGATTCCATCCAGCACACTAGATAGATATCATATTCAGGGAATACGATTTCAAGATGCCTTGATGGTGAAATGGTAGACACGCGAGACTCAAAATCTCGTGCTAAACAGCGTGGAGGTTCGAGTCCTCTTCAAGGCATAATATTGAGAATGCTCATTCAATGAGCATTCTCAACAATAGTCAGAGATCTCGGATCGAATCCATATTGATAGACCGAGTTTCTGTTGATACGAAGTGGTCCGGCGATCCCCACGACCCGAGTCTAAGCTGTTGGAATTGGAATAAGTTCGGCAGCGGATCACGAAATCTTGCAGATCTTCTCTATCTAATGAATGGGGAGTTCGCTTTGAAATCGTCCGCCCCACCCCCCGAGTGGATGCTTCAACAGGAATCACACCGGGGTAGATTGATACAATAAAAACCTCTGGGAAAATGCCCGCCCGTAACCTAGAAAGTACACCGTTTGAGGGATTGGATTGGCGCCTTACCCAGTCAGTGACTTTGGCGCTGGACGTTCCCTCCAAAAATGGGTACTCTCGGGTCAGGTGAATTCGAGAATAGACGTCCGTTGGCATTCCAGCCTTCCTTCCCCTTTCGGGGCCTATCCGAAAGAGAATCCAGTACCTCTTGGTCATGAATATCTGAATCGGACGAACCGGCCCCGTGAATATCTTTCCTTCGGAACAAAACAATTCGAATTAGGCTCGGTCAACTGGAATGTTTCTTAGCCATACATATCGGAGATCTTCCAATTGATAAGATCCATCGACCGGAGACGAAGAGAAAGGTCTATCTATTTTCTTTAGTTATTCCGTGCATTTTTGAGTGATTCAGTGAAACCAATGATTCGTTATTGGAGCAGATAGCAACAACCCTTTCATCGGACATGCATATTTTTGATTTTTCAACGGATTTCCATGTTTCATTAATGGAAATTTTTTGAGGTAATGTAGTGAGTCTGAGTAATAGGCTCTGGTTGTTCGCCGTTCCAGAATTCTTGTTTAGGCAGTTCATACCATCCATACAGACATGGTGTTTTGATCTAAGATTTCAATTCTTCCATGTTTCCGCAGTAGCAGTTCCATGTAGCTAAGGCCAAAAATAGGGAAGAAACCAGTATTTCCACGACTCTACCAACCGGTCAATTCGGTTCCACTTAATCCCCCTTTCATGGCCACAGATCTTTCCGGCTAAGCTAAGGAATGGGAAATCTTTCTCCTGTTAAATGAATCAAATGGTTCATCTCCTCCGGGAAAAGCCATCTCTTTCTCAACAATGTCTTTGTCATTTGATCCACTAGCGTTCCGTTAGATAGGAACAGATTTGATAAATACTGATAACTCTCGGATGGAGTATTAGAACGGAAAGACCCATTATTAGATAATGAACTATTGGTTCTCTGACATCTCTGGCGATGAATCAACAATTCGAAGTTATTTTCTTGCGTATTCTTGCTGAACCAGCTTTCAGCCAGCGATTTAGGAGGACTTGTTAGGGAAGTAAGAAGCCCCTTTGCCATCTCTTGATCTGCAAAGAATTCTCGACGTGAAAACACAGGCGCATCGAAAAAGAAGGGATTCGCAGGGTCCCAAAGAAATTGGCTTAGAAAAAAGACTTGGTCTTTGGAAAATCGATCTCGTGTCTGGTACTGCATGGTTCCACTCTGCAAGAACTCCGAATCATTCTCTTCCGAATCATTCTCTTGATGAGAAATGATCCGCGTGCCCAAAAATGACCTGGACCAATAGGGAAATCCCAATTCAGTGGGACTTTCGATCCAACCAAAGAGATCGGGGTACCATATTCTAGGAGCCCAAACTATGTCATTGAAGAAATCCTCCTCTATCTGTTGCAGGTCGCGGTCTCCTTCTCCAAATGCAACCCCTTCTTCCAATTCAAACTCCGATTCGTCTTTTTCATAGAGAAATTTCTGATCAACGCTAGAACAAAATCCATTTTGCATCATATCTAAGGGATTCCTTCGTTCGGACCGAAGATGCAATGTCACTCGATCATTCTCAAACTGACTGCCCTCTTTTTCTGTCCGAGAGGATAGAGTGCCTTCTCCTTCGAATACTTCTAATAGGCCACGAACTAGAGCAGAATCAGTCTCAACCAAATAAGAAGTGATCCCATTTTTTTCATCGGGTCCGGGTAGAGACCAAAGATCATGAGCGACCGATCCGGCAGAACAACTCAAAAGATAAAGAAGTCTCGTTAATCTCTTCATGCTCGTTGCAAGCTCGAAATACCAGTTGTACAAATAAGAACTAGGGAATCTCTTCTTCAGATAGATAGATATAGGATCTATGGATCCATTACTTAGAAGTACATTTTGTGCAACAGCCCTTCCTATCTGATAGAAAAGGATCCCATGATCCTGAACCGGTCTTACCTTGGCTCGAAAATTCCAAGTTTGTCTATGAAGAGCGGATCGAATTGTATGAGTGTCTATAGTGGAGTTCTTCTGTGCAATACTAATGGATAGGGCCTCATTGGTAAGTGCTACAAGATCTCGTACACTGGAACCCATGGTTAGGGACCCGAATCCATTAGGATGGGACAGTTTCTTTTCCAAGTGAAATCCCCTAGTATATGAAAGAGTGAAAAAGTGCTTTCGTTGTTGTTGTTGTGGAATAAGAAGCCTTCGTAGCTTAAGGCATGTATTTAATTTATTCGGAGCTATTAGAGCGGGATCCACTTTTTGGGGAATATGAGTCGAAGCAATAACAAGGATATTGCTAGTGGAGCATCTTTCACAATCCCTGGAGAGAGAGTTCACTAATAGACCGAGGGATAAGTCATTCGACGCACGCACAGACAGATCATGAATGTTTGGAATCCATAGTATGCAAGGGGACATTGCTTTTGCTAATTCGAATGGAAGGCGGATACGAAATCGCTCTAGTAGTAGTCTATCCCTATACGTAGTTAGCTCATTTAGCAGCTCTATATCATCTATATCAAGGTCATCATCGCTATCGCTATCGTCACTCTCATCAATATCAATAGCGTCACTCTCATCACTCTCATCACTCTCATCACTATCATCACTATCACTATAATCATTATCAAGATGGGCAGCGTCACTATCAAAAGGATCGATCTGAGAAAAAATGTTATCCAGGAACTTGTTCGGAACTACCGTAATGAAAGGAAGATAGGAGTTTGTCGCGAGGGATTTGACCAAATAGGATCGTCCAGTTCCTATCGAACCTATCACTAAAATACCCCTAGAGGGGGATAGCGCTAAGCGGAGCGAAAAGGGTTTTCCATGAGATCGGAAATGAAAACGAGTAGCCCCACACGAGGTTTGTGAATAAGTGATTGTCTGAAAATGAGCAAGGAATATCCGTCTTTCGGCTAAACAGGATCTATTGAACTCATAATTCATTAGATCCTTTTGATGAATGTCAACTACGTATCGTAAGTAAATTGATCCCGGTTGTTCAACCATTTGATAACTAGAGTCATTCTTTGATAAACCATCACTATGAGTCAGACTCAATAGCATTTGATCCATCCTTTTTTCTGTCGTTAAGGTGGAGAACTGAACCAAGAATTCTCGTTCTTTATCCTCAATCAAATCACTGTTCGCGACCCAGGATTCTATTTGATCATCAATCCACTCAACGTTCACGTTTTTTCTTAGCAATGAATAGAGCTCTTTACTTGTACGACTTAGATGTCTCGTATTTCTCGAAAAAGTGATTCGATTGATGGGATTTGGTATGATCCTTAGGAAATCCATGATACCGATGAGATTGCTATTCCAAAATTTCTTCTTATTAAAAGCGGAACCCCATATTGCTTCGAGAAAATAGACGAATTGTTCCAGAGCAACTAGAAAGAGATTCTTTAACCAGAAAGAATTTCGCTCAGATGTAGGATACCTATCCAGAAGTTTTCGCAACTCAATCATGTATGATGGAATCATCAAAGATTTGATCTTTTTGAAATCCGTCTGTAACTCACGAGAGGCTCGGGAAACAAAGAGAAGATGGGTATTAACGAGATATCCAGCAACAAGAAGAAGGAAAAGGATGAGGAACTCCCGAGCATTTGATGATCTCAGCCATAGGGGTGACTCATTATCATTATTTCGATGAATTCTTTCTGCGGCCCGACGAAGACTCCGGAACCAATCACTCGAAATCTCACTGAGATTCCAGTCGTATGAAAGACTCAGCCACAATTTTCTCTCACGAATCCACCATGATGTCTCCAGAATACTCTGAGAAAGAGATATGTGACTGCGCAATAGGTTTGAAAAAGGATCTAAAAGGGCGAATTTGAGATACTGGAACCCTGTCAAAGTAAAGAACCACGGTATATAGGGTTGGAACAGAGTCCATTGTGAGAGATTTAAAAAAGCACGCTCTCGTTCAAGGGTTCTATCATGCATCTCCCTAAGACTCCGTTTTTTCCTCTTTTTGGATTTCTCGGCAGCCCACATCAAACCCATGTTTGAATTGAAATTGAGATACTGCTTCCCTTCGGAATCGGACTCCGATAGATTCATATCTGAAAGAGGTGGACAATCCGTTCTTTCAAAATGGACTATTTGTCCCTCTGTTAGAGGTGTTCCAGAAATGTCTGCGATCGAATAAATCGCTCTACCAACGAATGGATCGGATCGCATTGGAAAATGGAAAGATTTGTACAAGTTATACGTTTCGTCACCACTTTGTGGCAAATCCTTAGGTATGAATATCTTCGATACCTGTGACTCGATTGGTGAAATTGTATCTCGCTCCAAAAAAACATGTTTTTTTGTACCGACGCACAAAGAAAATCTTTTGTTGCGAATGAACAAGATATTGAGGAATTGTCCATACGTAAGATCAGAATTCTTGAGAAGGGCCTTTTCCACAGAAAAAGGGAATTTTTTGTTACAATCGAACCAGAAGTGATGTGGATTATTCAAGAATCGAAGTCGATTTGCTTTAGAAAAAGAAGATATCAATGAACTTCGATGAAATGGTTTCACGGGATTCAGCCAATTGTCTCGATCGTGGGATATCATTGAGAAATAGGAATCCGTGTTATCCAAATTGTTCCTGCAATTCTTTCGAGTCGGGAATGAGTCAATCATCCATTTTGTCTTATTGAACAAAAAGGGTGATAGTGTGCCTCCATTGATCGAGAATTTCGATTGTTTGGAAGGATCATGATCATCCAATAAGAAGGGTTTCCATTGATTTTTAGTAAAAGGAACGATTTGAACACCTATGGATTCGAACAACGGATTGCAGAGTGGATCATTCGGCCCTTTCAATTCATAGATATAGATGGGGATCTCAGACCCAGGAATGGGGGGACTTCCGATACTCAAAAAGAAAAAAGGAAGTGACTTCGACAAAAAGGACAAAAAGAGAAGTGACTTCGACCAAAAGAAGAGAAGTGACTTCGACCAAAAGGGAAGTGAATTCGACAAAAATAAAGATGCTTTCCACAAAAGGAAACGAGGTGACTTCGTCATAAAGGGATGTGACTTCGACAGTTTGACCATAAACTCGGCCCAATCAATCCAATATTGAGTCGGATTCATACGGAATCGATTCAGATGACTACCGAAGCGATTCAGATGAATACGGAATCGATTCAGATGAATACGGAATCGATTCAGATGAATACGGAATCGATTCAGATGAATACGGAATCGATTCAGATGAATACGGAATCGATTCAGATGAATACGGAATCGATTTAGATGAATCCCGAATCGATCTCGATTCAGATAAATACGGAATCGATTCAGATGAATCCCGAATCGATCTCGATTCAGATAAATACGGAATCGATTCAGATGAATACGGAATCGATTCAGAGGAATACGGAATCGAGATCGATGAATACGGAATCGATTCAGATGAATACGGAAGCGATAGCGAGATCGATGAATACGGAAGCGATCTCGATGATGATGATATCGATCGAACACTACGTGAAATTGAAAACGCCTCTTCGCCTCAGAAATGAAATGTTCCTGGAAATTTTGGGTCCATTTGTATCTATATGCATTAGGATCCCGATTCAGGGATCTCTCGGTTCGAGAACTAAGAGGGTCCGACCCTTTCTTCTGACTCTTTTTCAAATTCGAGAGATGTTGGTTGATCGTAGATTTCATTCTCGTTCTATGATTCCGAGTCTCATTTCCTATTGAATCCCCTTTCATTCCATATTCGAAGTTGCGATTGGATCGATTCATTACCATGAAAAAGAATCGATTTGATACATTTCTTAGGTACCCATAGGTCCTAGAGTGGATTTGAATCAGATTTCGGATCAATCTAGATGGATTGACTGCCGCCATTATGTTGTTACTAGCCACTTTTTTGGATTTTTGATCTTCAGAAAAAATAGGAGGTACAACCAATAAAGATTTCTTTTTCGATTCATCGCCGGAGTGAAATCCCTCAGAAAAAGGAAAAAAGACCCTCTCATAATCAGACACCAGATCCGGCTCGGTGATTGATAGAATGAGTAGATCTGCCATTTTTGAAAATCTCTCTTCTGATTCAAAATCGGGGTCTAACGTGTACACCACCCTGTTCCGGTCATGGAATAGATGAAAGAAATCCAAAAATGGATTTTGGGTCAAGAATGAAATCTTATTGGAACTGTCCAGATCCGGTTCATCCTTCGGAACCATAGCACATCCCGGATCTGATGAAATAGGATGAATTGCGATGGTCTTTTGTAAATACGGAATGATCTTGAATAGATCCACTATTTCTTTCTTTTCCGATCGCCTGGAAGGGACAAAAGAAACATCGTGTTGTTTCTTCAACAATTTAGGATCGGACCTCTCAGTAGGATTCGAACCCAGATGAAGCCATCTGTTCGAGAAAAAAGAACGAATTGATCTTGTAGGATTCCCAAGAAATTCTTCGATTTCTTCCGGAAGCAGATGACGAACCATCTGCTTCTCACGTTCCGCGAATCGCTGGGACATTGAGGAATCTCCAGAAAGGCTTTTCGGGAATCGGTCGGATTCTATCTCGGTTCGTTCCGTTTGAAGAAAGGAAGGATCCCAATCCAAAAGAATCGATCTTTCTTTGAGTTGTTGAATCCCTCTTTGATTGATCAATGTGTGAGATTCCGAATCCGCATTCCTAATAGAATCGAAAGCATCTCTGGATTGATCAGAAGATCCTTTCAATTGGCTAGAATCCCTATTTGTTCTGATCCAGTTCCTCCACCACCGCGAACCCCAGTTCGAGTCAGGCATGATACACGTTTGAGTTATTGGGAGAACCCAAGGACTCCCTTTCGGATCCATGAAACAACTCTCAGAGATCTTTTTTTTCCCTTTTGGAAGATACAGAAGCGAAACAACCAACCTATCGGACGACCGAAACAATGTATCATTTCTGGGTCCAATGGAATTCATAGGTAGAGGAAGAAGCCCCCTCAAATAGAGATTTTTTCTTTCGACCATAGTTTGATGGTGCATACGAGATATAACGACCGCTACTAGAATCAGTACTACACCCTTAACCAGTACTGCAACTTTGCTCGTGAAAGATCGGTTGCTTGGTGAACCCGAAAGCAGGATACTCCAAATTCGGGGGTCAAAAAGTTTCAGAAAACGTTCTTGATGGAAAAAAAGGTAAGTGAAAGATCCCACGAAATCGAATGTGGTCCATGAATCGAACAAATAGCCAAAATTCTTACTTTCTCTCAATATCTCTCTCAATTCGAAGATCCACAATTGGACTTCATAGTCTCTCCGCAGTTTTGTTGGCATAATTAATAATTATGGGGTCTCTAAGGTTGGAACTGATTTATTCACGATGTATGATGATCCAAGCATCCATGGCTGAATGGTTAAAGCGCCCAACTCATAATTGGCGAATTCGTAGGTTCAATTCCTACTGGATGCACACCAATGGGATGGGAGAAGTTCAGTGGAACTGGCTCTGTCTCATCATCATCAGAGAAATGAATCAATCGGATTTTTATGGTTATCTATGCATATACTCGATTCGATGGATTTTCTGGTTTTCCGAATTCTTTCGATCTTCTATTTCGATAGAGTTCTCTAGGAGATTCGTTCGATTCGGTAGATTCGAATTCGAATCATACTAGAGAACGAATTGGTGTGGTATATTCATACTATAACATATGAACCGTAAGAACTAGAATTCTTATCAATACTGGAACTCCTAGGAAAGAAAGTGGATTTATGGATGGAATCAAATATGCAGTAGTTACAGAAAAAAGTGTTAGGCTATTGGTGGGGAAGAATCAATATACTTCTAATGTTGAAACAGGATCAACTAGGACAGAAATCAAGCATTGGGTCGAACTCTTCTTTGGGGTTAAGGTACTCGCGATGAATAGTCATCGGCTCCCGGGAAAGGGTCGAAGAATGGGCCCTAGTAGGGGACATCCAAGGCATTACAGACGTATGATCATTACGCTTCAACCGGGTTATTCTATTCCACCCCTTTTGCAGAAAGAAAAGAGCTTCAATCAAAATACTGAATAACACGGCGATACAGTTATACAAAACTTCTACCCCGAGCACACGCAATGGGGCCACAGACAGGCGAGGGAAATCCAATCCACGAAAGAATTTGATCTCTGGACAGCATCATTCTGGGAAAGGGAGGAATGCCAGAGGAATCATTACCGCAAGGCATAGAGGGGGAGGTCATAAGCGTCTATACCGTAAAATCGATTTTCGACGGAATGAAAAAGACATATCCGCGAGAATCGTAACCATCGAATACGACCCGAATCGAAATGCACACATTTGTCTCATACACTATGGGGATGGTGAGAAGAGATATATTTTACATCCCAGAGGGGCGAGAATTGGAGATACCATTCGTTCGGGTACAGAAGTTCCTATCTCAATGGGAAATGCCCTACCTTTGAGTGCGGTTTGAACCATGGATTTACGTAATTGGAAGTAACCAATCAGGTTTACGACGAAACCTAGAAATCGATCACGGATCCTATTTGAATGCCTCTACGGAATAGACCTCAACAGAAAACTGAAGAGGAACGGCAGCAAGTGATTGAGTTGAGTAGTTCCTTATATAAAATTATTGACTCTAGAGATATGGTAATATGGAGAAGACAAAATTGTTTGAAGCACCGACAGAACCAGAAACGCTCTTTCTTTGTTTCAAAGAGAAGAAGAGAGATTATGCACATTTCATTTGATGGTCAGAGGCGAATTGAAAGCTAAGCAGTGGTAATTCTACCCCCCGGGGAAAAAGAGAGATGTCTCCTACGTTACCCCTAATATTTGGAAGTATCGACGTAATTTCATAGAGTCATTCGGTCTGAATGCTACCTGAAGAACATAAGCCAGATGACGGAACGGAGAGACCGAGAATGTAGAATATCATCACATGAGTGATTCGGCCTATTTGGATGCCTATAACTATCCACTTATGTGATACTTCATCATAGGATTCATATAGGATCCATCCGTCTAGATATCCTCCTATACATTCAGAAAGCCGTATGCTTTGGAAAGAAGCTTGTACAGTTTGGGAAGAGGTTTTGATTAATCAAAAAGACGAATCTACTTCAACCGATATGCCCTTAGGCACGGCCATACATAACATAGAAATCACACTTGGAAAAGGTGGACAGTTGGCCAGAGCAGCGGGGGCTGTAGCAAAACTGATTGCAAAAGAAGGTAAATCGGCCACATTAAGATTACCATCCGGGGAGGTCCGTTTGATATCCAAAAACTGCTCAGCAACAGTCGGACAAGTAGGTAATGTTGGGGTGAGACAGAAAAGTTTGATGCGTAGAGCCGGATCTAAGCGTTGGCTAGGTAAGCGTCCTGTAGTCAGAGGAGTGGTTATGAACCCTGTAGACCATCCCCATGGGGGTGGCGAAGGAAGGGCCCCCATTGGTAGAAAACACCCCACAACCCCTTGGGGGTATCCTGCACTTGGAAGAAGAAGTAGAAAACGGAATAAATATAGCGATAGGTTCATTCTTCGTCGACGTATTAAATAGGAAAATCTTGAACATCGAATATGGTTCTTCATCTTTACAAAAGAAAAAAGATAGGAGTAAGTAGCTGTGCCACGTTCAAAAAAAAAAAATCCTTTTGTTGCGAATCATTTATTAGAAAAAATTGAGAAACTCAACATCAAGGGGGAAAAAGAAATAATTATAACTTGGTCCCGGGCATCTACCATTATACCCACAATGATCGGACATACAATCGCCATTCATAATGGAAAGGAGCATTTGCCTGTTTATATAACAGAGCGTATGGTAGGTCAAAAATTGGGAGAATTTGCACCTACTCTTAATTTCCAGGAACATACGAGAAACGATAATAAATCTCGTCGTTAATCTGAATGAATAAAGGAAATATTCGGTGCTCAGCGTTCATTCCTGGGAGGGAAACCAGATGAGAAAGAAAACCGAACTTGGAGAAGTATACGTTTTAGGTCAACATATCCGTCTGTCTGCTCACAAAGCGCGAAGAGTCATTGATCAGATTCGTGGACGTTCCTATAAAGAAACACTTCTGATATTAGCACTCATGCCTTATCGAGCCTGTTACCCTATTTTTAAATTGGTTTATTCTGCGGCAGCCAATGCGAGTCACAATATGAGGATAAAGAAAACAGATTTAATCATTAGTAAAGCCGAAGTCAACAAGGGTACTATTAGGAAAAAGTTAAAACCTCGAGCACGAGGGCATAGTTATCCGATAAAAAGAACCACCTGTCATATAACTATTGTATTGAAAGATGTATCAAAAGATTACATATGGGTAAAACACATAGTTATCCGAGACAAAGAACCACCTATCATATAACTATTTATTGTATTCAAAGAAATATCGAAAGATCATATATGGATAAAAAAAGATGGATAGAGATATATACTAAATATACAGATATAAGAGAGAGGTATTTCTATATGATAGATCGGGACAAATTGAAATTGACCTGGGCTAATAGAGAGAGTGAGGGTGTATGGGACAAAAAATAAACCCACTTGCTTTGAGACTTGGTACAACCCAAAGACATCATTCCCTTTGGTTTGCAGAACCCCAAAATTACTCCAAAGGTCTTCAGGAAGATCAAAAAATACGTGATTGTATCAAGAATTTTGTACGTGATTGTATAAAGAAAAATGTAAAAAAAAACATTCCTTCCGATGAGACAATCATTTCACGTCTAGAGATTCAAAAAAGTATCGATGTGATAAAGGTCGTAATCTATACAAGCTTCCCAGACTTGCCAAAATTTTTAAGAAAGGGGAAACCACAAAGAATCAAAGAATTACAGACCAATGTAGCAAAAGGGTTTCATTCTGTGAACTATAAACTCAACATTGCTATCACAATCATTACAAAGCCCTATGGACAGCCTACTATTCTTGCAGAATACATAGCCAAACAATTAAAAGAAAGAGTTGCATTTCGAAAGGCAATGAAAACCGCAATTGAATTACTCATTGCCGAAGGGAATACAAAAGGAATTCAAGTACAAATTGCAGGCCGTATCGACGGAAAAGAAATTGCACGTGTCGAATGGCTCAGAGAAGGTAGGGTTCCGCTACAAACCATTCGAGCTAAAATAAATTATTGTTCATATACAGTTCGAATGGTTTATGGGGTATTAGGCATCAAAATTTGGATATTTGCGGGCGAGGAATAAGGATCCTTTGTTTTGATTTCCGTTCTATCCAACGATAGAACACAAAATGACAAACTCTTTCATTGGTTTTCGTTCAATCAAAAATGAACAATTCTTTTTTTTTCTTTTTATTCGATTCTATTCTATAGGATTGAATCAAAATTGGATTGACCCTTTGGTATAATTGCTATGCTTAGTGTGTGACTCGTCGGTTATTTCCTTTAGGTTTAAGTTAGGGTTCAAAAAAGGACGGCCCATACCACAGTATGAGCTAATAACGATAGAACTCATAACTATAGAACTAATAACCAGCTCATTGCTTCGTATTATCTGGATCCAAGGCACCAGTCACTCTATGATCGAGTGATCCAAGAGTTGTAGCAACTGAACTCTTTTTCCATAAAAGAAAAAGCAATCTGATTCTGGATTGTGAAAGAAAAGAAAAGGATCGGGTAAATGGAAGGATGATAGAAAGAGAGAACTAGAATATACATGATATATGATTCCAATATGTATGGTCTATAAATCATCTCAGAAAAGGCAGTGTAATAAAGCATCAATACGTAAGAAGAAACGAAAACAAAGAGCATCAAGTCAATTTCAAGGCTGAGGAAATTGACTCAGGAATAACCAATTCAATTACGAGCTCCATTGCAGAAAATTCGGCCTAGCCATTCAGCAAGAAGTGATGGGAACGACGGAACCTGTGACTGCAGAAGATTCTATTGAAAACGAATTCAATTCATTGGGTGGGATGGCGGAACGCACCAGACCAATTCAGTTATTCTGAGAGGTCATGGACTGACCCTTCGGATGAACCAGATCTTGAAAGAGTCAATATTCGCCCGCGAAAGCCTTACGACGTTTTAGGATATTCACTAAAAGTCCAAATCAAGATTGGTTATCTCTTATATCAAAAAGAAATTCTAAATAGAATTCGATTCTAGATGTATAGTATAGAAATATCTATACGCCTATTGGTGTATACAATCTTAGATCTAAAAAAAAGAATCCTATGATTCAGTGTCTTATTCATTGAATACTTATCTCTAATATTATTGAATCGTTTCATTCGCGAGGAGCTGGATGAGAAGAAACTCTCATGTCCAGTTCTGCAGTAGAGATGGAATTGTGAAACAACCATCAACTATAACCCCAAAAGAACCAGATTCCGTAAACACCATAGAGGAAGAATGCGGGGCGTTTCTTCTCGAGGCAATCGGATTTGTTTCGGTAAATACGCTCTTCAGGCACTTGAGCCGGCTTGGATCACATCGAGACAAATAGAAGCAGGACGACGAGCAATGACACGGTATGCGCGTCGTGGTGGAAAAGTATGGGTACGCATATTTCCAGACAAACCTGTTACAATAAGACCAACAGAAACGCGTATGGGTTCGGGGAAAGGATCTCCCGAATATTGGGTATCAGTCGTAAAACCGGGTCGAATACTTTATGAAATGGTTGGGGTATCAGAAAAAGTCGCTAGAGAAGCGATTTCAATAGCTGCGTCCAAAATGCCTATACGAACTCAATTCCTTATTGTCGAATAGGGATATGCAAACAAAGAAAAGGGGTCTTTTTGATGAAAAACCAACCGCAGGTTGGTTTTTTTTGGCCAAACAATATTTCTTTTTTCCTTTGCCCTTTCTTTTGATTGAAAGAAAAGATCAAAAAAAGCTATGATTCAATCTCAGACCCATTTAAATGTAGCAGACAACAGCGGAGCTCGAAAATTGATGTGTATTCGAATCATAGGAGCTAGTAATCGCCAATATGCTTATATTGGTGACATTATTGTTGCTGTAATCAAAGAAGCAGTGCCTCATATGCCTCTCGAAAGATCAGAAGTGATCAGAGCTGTAGTTGTACGTACATCTAAAGAACTCAAACGTGACAATGGCATGATAATACAATATGATGACAATGCCGCAGTTGTCATTGATCAAAAAGGCAATCCAAAAGGAACTCGAGTCTTTGGCGCGATCGCTTGGGAATTGAGAGAGTTGAATTTTACTAAAATAGTCTCATTAGCCCCTGAGGTCTTATAAAAACTCATAGACGCGACCGCGATATTTTTAGTGTATCTGAAATAGATTCAATGAATTAGTAGATTGTGTCTCATGTATATCCCTTAATAGTAATAATTGATAAAGAAAAAAAAGAGCATGTTGATAATAAAAAAAACTCGAAGGCACCAATGATTATAGCTCATCATGGGTAGGGACACTATTGCCGACATAATAACTTCTATACGAAACGCGGAGATGGATAACAAAGAACTGGTTCGAATAACATCTACTAATATCACTGAAAACATTGTGAAAATACTTCTACGCGAAGGCTTTATCGAAAACGTGAGGAAACACCGAGAAAGGAACACAAATTTCTTAGTTTCAACCCTACGATATAGAAGAAGGCATAGAAAAGAGCCATCTAGAACTATTTTAAAACGTATCAGCCGACCCGGTGTACGAATCTATTCTAACTATCAACAAATCCCTAAGATTTTAGGAGGAATGGGGCTTGTAATTCTTTCTACTTCTCGAGGCATAATGACAGATCGAGAGGCTCGACTCGAAAGAATCGGAGGAGAAATTTTGTGTTATATATGGTGATCTTTCTGGTATTCGAATTGGGTCGGTAACTTCCTATTCTTATTTGTGACAAAAAAAGCATACGAATATCACTCTTCTTCCATGAATTGATACTTTAAAGGGATTACCTCGAATGAAAGAACAAAAATGGATTTATGAAGGTTTAATTACGGAATCACTGCCCAATGGCATGTTCCGGGTTCGTTTAGATAATGAAGATCTGATTCTCGGGTATATTTCAGGAAAGATCCGATGTAGTTTTATACGGATACTACCAGGAGATAGAGTCAAAATCGAAGTAAGTCGTTATGATTCAACCAAGGGGCGTATCATTTATCGACTCAACAACAAAGATTTGAATGACTAGGTGACCTTTTCAACACTCACACGACTTTCGTGGGGACTCGCATCTCAAAATTGCAAGAGACTTATTTTCTTCCAAGGAGTCGA